GTGGAAGTGAAGAGCCCATTCTAAATGATACGGAAAAAAACATTCCTAGTTGGAGTGATAGCGGTAGTTATAATTTTAGTAATGTTGATTATTTATTTGATATCAGGGATATTTGGAGTTTGATCTCTGATAACACTTTTTTAGTTAGGGATGGTAATGGTGACAGTTATTCTGTATATTTTGATATTGAAAATCAGATTTTTGAGATTGACAATAATAGTTTTTTTCTGAATGAACTAGAAAGTTTTTTTTTCAGTTATTTGAATAGTAGGTCTAAGAGTAACAATCACTACTATTATCATTACATGTATGATACTCAATCTAGTTGGAATAATCACATTAATAGTTGCATTGACAGTTATCTTTGTTTTGAAGTCAGTATTCATCGTTACATTTTCGGTGGTACCGAAAATTACAGTGACAGTTACATTTCTAGTTTCATTTGTACTGAAGGCATAAGCGGAAGTGAAAGTGGGAATTCTAGTATAAAAACTGGCGGTAACGGCCGTGATTTCAATATAAGAGGAAGATCTAATGATTTTGATATAAATAAGAAATACAGAAATTTATGGGTTCAATGCGAAAATTGTTATGGATTAAATTATAAAAAATTTTTTAGGTCAAAAATGAATATTTGTGAACAGTGTGGATATCATTTGAAAATGAGTAGTTCAGATAGAATCGAACTTTTGATTGATCCGGGCACTTGGGATCCTATGGATGAAGATATGGTCTCCATGGACCCCATTGAATTTCATTCAGAGGAGGAGCCTTATAAAGATCGTATCGATTCTTATCAAAGAAGGACAGGTCTAACTGAAGCTGTTCAAACAGGCATAGGTCAACTAAATGGTATTCCCATAGCAATTGGGGTTATGGATTTTCAGTTCATGGGGGGTAGTATGGGATCTGTAGTAGGCGAGAAAATCACCCGTTTGATCGAGTATGCTACTAATCGATCTTTACCTGCCATTATTGTGTGTGCTTCTGGAGGAGCACGTATGCAAGAAGGAAGTTTGAGCTTGATGCAAATGGCTAAAATATCTTCTGCTTTATATAATTATCAATCAAATAAAAAGTTATTCTATGTATCAATTCTTACATCTCCTACAACTGGTGGAGTAACTGCCAGTTTTGGTATGTTGGGAGATGTTATTATTGCTGAACCCAATGCCTACATTGCTTTTGCGGGTAAAAGAGTAATTGAACAAACATTGAATAAAACAGTACCCGACGGTTCACAAGCGGCTGAGTATTTATTCCATAAAGGCTTATTCGACCCAATCGTACCGCGTAATCTTTTAAAAGGTGTTCTGAGTGAGTTATTTCAGCTCCACGGTTTCTTTCCTTTGAATAAAAATGAAAAAAAAAAAATATCGAAATAAAATGAAAATATAGAAGCGATTTCTATGTCTACCAAGAACTCCCATTTTGTACTAGGAATCCTTGCTTATTGGATTGAATTAGTTTAGTTAGAGTCGCGAACTTATAACTTAATAATAAACTCTTTAATTTTAATAAAAAACTTTTGATTCTATTAGAAAGATAGAAAGAATATAAGGATGGGAGAATAATAAAATTTCTTAAACTTAAAGCGGATTATCATACATATTCATGTAGAAAGATGAATAGGTACACGTCATTTAGTTCTCATTCCTTGCACTTATTAACTATTTATATTTATTTAATATTATTTATAATAGATTATAATAGTTTATAATAGATAGACTTATCATAAGATATCTTTATAATAGGTACAAATATTAAATCGAGGTACCCATTCTATGACAGATCTTAACTTACCCTCTATCTTTGTCCCTTTAGTGGGTCTAGTATTTCCGGCGATTGCAATGGCTTCTTTATTTCTTCATGTCCAAAAAAATAAGATTGTCTAGATCCGATGTGACAAAATTTCATCAATTTATTTCAACACTGAATCATAATACAGATATTTATTTGGTACAGAGATTTGTTTAATGTAATATGGTACGGTACGATATGTGGCTTTTGCCGAACACCAATGAAAGAGCTGTTATGCATGCGGATGCATGATATCTGCATAAATGCATGCATCTGTGGGCATATCTGGTTAAAAAAGATCGGTGAATATTTTTATAATAGAAAGTTAATGTATTTAACCAATTACTCCTAATGGTTCATATCAGAATAGTGCTAGTTGATGAAAGTTACTTCGGCATCAAAAAAAGGAAAATCAATTTTTTTTTTTCTCAATTCCAATCAAATGCAACTGGATCTAGTATAGTATGAACTGGCGATCAGAACATATATGGATAGAACTTATAACTGGGTCTCGAAAAACAAGTAATTTTTTCTGGGCCTGTATCCTTTTTTTAGGTTCACTAGGATTCTTAGTGGTTGGAACTTCCAGCTATCTTGGTAGGAATCTGATACCCGGATTTCTATCTCAGCAAATCATTTTTTTTCCACAAGGGATCGTGATGTCTTTCTATGGGATCGCGGGTCTATTCATTAGTTCCTATTTGTGGTGCACAATTTTATGGAATGTAGGTAGTGGTTATGACCGATTCGATAGAAAAGAAGGAATAATGTGTATTTTTCGTTGGGGATTCCCCGGAATAAATCGTCGCATTTTCCTTCGCTTCTTTATGAAAGATATCCAATCAATCAGAATGGAGGTTAAAGAGGGTCTTTTTCCTCGTCGTATTCTTTATATGGAAATCAGAGGCCAAGGAACCATTCCCTTGACTCGTACTGATGAGAATTTGACTCCACGAGAAATTGAACAAAAAGCGGCCGAATTGGCCTATTTCTTGCGCGTACCGATTGAATTGAAATAAACCGAACGAAGAATGAATGTTTTCTCCGCATAATCATAATGGAGGGAGCTCGTTAATTTCCTTTTTAATACAATTGAAGTTTCCTCAGAATGTTAGTTCGAGCAAAACATGGTAGATTCCATTTCCTCGTTCCGTTGGCGCAACAACCCGCATATAATAAAACAAAAGTAGAAGAACGTATATGGAACAACTATAATAAATATAATAAACTACAATAAGAAGAAAATTTTTTCTATACCAAAACCATTTTGTATGCAAGGCCCAATTCAATTCTTTTATACTAGTAAAAAGTCTAATAAGTCTAATTCTAATCTAAGTATGAATTCATCAAATATCCGAATATGTATTTCGTAACACAGAATTCATCTTTTTAGGTTAGGCCTCAGATTTTGAATTGATACCGTATTCTTGCGCTATGGTTAGACGGTGCAACATTTCGAAGTAATTAATTTAATGGAATTGATCTGGGAGGGTTTTTCGTCTTGAAATCCGAATTCGTTACTTCAACTAGGTTTTTCGAGTATTTATCGAAAGGAACAAATGAAGATGAAATTCGTTCGAATTTGCCCAATTGAGATATGCGAAAATCCTATTTACTTAACTTAAATTTACTTAACTTAATATATATATCTATTTTCATTTTCTTTTTATATATTTATATATATATTATTTTCTTTTTTCATCCGAAAGGGGACCCTTATTCTATTTTCTATTTCTAGAGTCCTTCTAGATCTAACGATTCAATTTTTATACAAAAATAGGAATAGATCCATAGGTTCGATACCTTGTTATAGAACTTTGCTTTAGAGAAATATCAGATCAGATAGAGTTGACAAATGAAGCAGTTCATTAACAATTCACAGCTAAAAAATGAAAAAAAAGAAAGCATTGACTTCCCTCCCATATCTTGCATCTATAGTATTTTTGCCCTGGTGGGTCTCTCTCTCATTTCAAAAAAGTCTGGAACCTTGGATTATTAATTGGTGGAATACTAGGCAATCCGAAACTTTTTTGAATAATATTCAAGAGAAAAATGTTCTAGAAAAATTCCTAGAATTAGAAGAACTATTCTTGTTGGACGAAATGATAAAAGAATACCCGGAGACACATATACAAAAGCTTCGTATAGGAATACACAAGGAAACGATACAATTGGTCAAAACACACAATGAATATTATCTCCATATCATTTTACATTTGTCGACAAATATAATCTGTTTCGCTATTCTAAGTGGTTATTTTATTCTGGGTAATGAAGAGCTTGTCATTCTTAATTCTTGGGTTCAGGAATTCTTCTATAACTTAAGTGACACAATAAAAGCTTTTTCGATTCTTTTAGTTACTGATTTATGGATCGGATTTCACTCGACCCATGGTTGGGAACTAATGATTGGTTCGATCTACAATGATTTTGGATTGACTCATAACGATCAAATTATATCTGGTCTTGTTTCCACTTTTCCAGTTATTCTAGATACAATTGTGAAATATTGGATTTTCCGTTTTTTAAATCGCGTATCTCCTTCGCTTGTAGTCATTTATCATTCAATGAATGAATGAAGAACTTATTTGATCTCCTGATATCAATCAAAATTTTTCTTCGCGTATAAAGCATTTTTCATTTTACTTATTCTTTATACTTCTACCTCTTCAAGGTATTCGTCCTATTTCAGTAGAATTATTTCAGTACAATGGCAGACTCGTGGATAGGGAACTATACTAGCTACCTATCTAATTTATTGTAGAAATTCCTGGATCAATGATTGGATCATGCAAAATAGAAATACTTTTTCTTGGGTAAAGGAACAGATGACTCGATCTATTTCTGTATCGATCATGATATATGTAATAACCCGAACATCTATTTCAAATGCGTATCCCATTTTTGCGCAGCAAGGTTATGAAAATCCACGAGAAGCAACTGGGCGAATTGTATGCGCCAATTGCCATTTAGCTAATAAGCCTGTGGATATTGAAGTTCCGCAAGCTGTACTTCCCGATACTGTATTTGAAGCAGTTGTTCGAATTCCTTATGATAAGCAACTGAAACAAGTTCTTGCTAATGGTAAAAGGGGGGCTTTGAATGTAGGGGCTGTTCTTATTTTACCCGAGGGGTTCGAATTAGCTCCTCCCGATCGTATTTCTCCCGAGGTGAAAGAAAAGATAGGAAATCTGTCTTTT